TATAATCTTTCCTTGAATCCTAGAGGCAAGGATTTACAGCACTTTAGCTTTAGAGAGCCAAACTTCCAGATATTTAGAACCAAGCAAGTATCAAGAGTCCTTGTCCTTTTCCTCCGTTTGCTTCTGCTGGGGAGAAATTCAGCGAGTTATGCTATATCAGCAAAACGAAATAAGAGATTTCTCGTTTTTTCTTGATCAGGCGACACCCAGATTTGAACTGGGGAAAAAGGATTTGCAGTCCCCCGCCTTACCGCTCGGCCATGCCGCCAAAATGATACCATACAAAATAGATGAAAATAGTCCTCCTTTGTTGGGGCGGGACGGGCGGATTACTAAACTTCTTTTTTTATTGGACTTGCATCTTGAGTCCTGTTTTCTTTAATTTAACCCTTGCCCGAAAAAAATCCTTCGTTTTTTGGATTGGATCCACCCCTTCAGTTGTATGGATAGTATCTCAAAAAAAAAAATACATATCTCAAAATTTTCCCTTTCTTTTCTATTATATTGAAAATATATTATATTGAAAAACAAAATGTGGTTTTTTATTTTTTAGTCACAAAAGTAAAAATTTAGGACAAATTGGAACCATTAACTATGAAATGTGACTGTAAATTCATGAACGATTCTTGGATTTGAATCTAAAATTGCCTTTTCTTTTTCTTAATCCTAATTTCCTTAATCCTAATGATATAAGGAAATCAAAAATGATACATAACTAATCAGTATTGATTCTTTTCAATAATCAAAATCTTTCCCAACCGATTTTCATTCTAACAGCAAATAGAAATATATGTAAACCCCAGAACATAAATTGTTCTACAAATATCTAATCGGGTATCAGATCTATATATGTTGCCTATAGGAAATTATCAGTAAATTGTAGTACTTCCATAGATTGAATAGAAAACGGAAATTTGGATATAGCATAGCACGTACTGTCCCGAATATCGAATAAAACTCCAATAAAGGAGAAAACATAGATAGCTATCTACACAGGGTTAATAAATAAAAGCCTTATTACTATGTTACGACCTTCGATCATATTTACCAAAAAATAGGTAATGCTACAAAAATTTCAACTCAATCTTTTTGATGATTATAATGTCTTTATATCATCGAACAGATTCAATCTTGAATCCATTTAATTTATTTTTCTGGTATCGAATCGGATTGGAATATGTAATATCGTTGGAATATGTAATATCATAATAATGGTAGAAATTGAATCACTTTTTTTTATATTCTATACAAAACTCTATAAGTCTAAGTTACAAAACTCTATAAGTCTAAGTTGCATTTATTAATTCCTTTACATTTTGTATCTCTTACAAATTCCAATTTGAATATCAAACTGTCTTTATTCCTCCGTTCATATGCATTTCATACATTCCATATATGGGGTTGGGTAAAATTTCATGTGATTCAGTAAACAGAATAGAAATTCTATCATTGCTAGATCAATCCATATGATTTGATGAAGAATGAGTCAATCAATAATGGAATTTTTTGATAAAAGGGAAATTCAAAATGCTCAGGGATGGAAAGGAGGGAATGTCTACAATACCTGGTTTGAATCAGATACAATTTGAAGGATTTTGTAGATTCATTGATCAGGGTTTAACAGAAGAACTTTATAAGTTTCCAAAAATGGAAGATACAGATCAAGAAATTGAATTTCAATTATTTGTGGAAACGTATCAATTGGTAGAACCTTTGATAAAAGAAAAAGATGCTGTATATGAATCACTTACATATTCTTCGGAATTATATGTATCCGCGGGATTAATTTGGAAAACCAGTAGGGATATGCAAGAACAAACTCTTTTTATTGGAAACATTCCTTTAATGAATTCCCTGGGAACTTCTATAGTAAATGGAATATACAGAATTGTGATCAATCAAATATTGCAAAGTCCTGGGATCTATTACCGGTCAGAATTGGACCATAACGGAATTTCGGTCTATACCGGTACCATAATATCAGATTGGGGAGGAAGATTAGAATTAGAGATTGATAGAAAAGCAAGGATATGGGCTCGTGTGAGTAGGAAACAGAAAATTTCTATTCTAGTTTTATCATCAGCTATGGGTTCGAATCTAAGAGAAATTTTAGAGAATGTTTGCTATCCTGAAATTTTCTTGTCTTTCCTGAATGAGAAAGAGAAAAAAAAAATTCGGTCAAAAGAAAATGCCATTTTGGAGTTTTATCAACAATTTGCTTGTGTAGGCGGAGATCCGGTATTTTCTGACTCCTTATGGAAGGAATTACAAAAGAAATTTTTTCAACAAAGATGTGAATTAGGAAGGATTGGTCGACGAAATATGAATCGGAGACTGAATCTGGATATACCTCAGAACAATACATTTTTGTTACCACGAGATATATTGTCAGCCGCAGATCATTTGATTGGAATGAAATTTGGAATGGGTACACTTGACGATATGAATCATTTGAAAAATAAACGTATTCGTTCTGTAGCGGATCTCTTACAAGATCAAT